AATAAAGTGGCTGAGTTGTAGGCGGTAGATTGTAAATCTAAAGACAAGTGGTTACTTCTTTATTAAATCCTATAGTATAATAATAACATTAAATTGCAAGTTTAAAGATGTGTATAAAAGTCACTAGGATTTTAGTAGAATTTAAAAGATTTTGACTTTTTTTTAAAACTTTGAAGGCTTTTAGTTTAAATAACTTAAAATTCTATAATAAAAGAGAATAGAAAGGAAATAGGAGTCCTAAAAAGTTAAATGATGATTTAACAATAATAGATGGAGATATAAAGGAAAATGATTTAAACTTTCTGTTAAAGCATATTACCGGATTAAAGATTAAAATAAATGGGATAATAATTCGTAAGTAAAAATAGAGAGTAACTAAAGCTGACGATAATAGAAAAAAAGTTGGTAAAAATAATCTTTGGTTTAATATGGCTTGAATTAATATTCATTTTGGAATAAATCCTGTAAAAGGTGGAAGACCCCTAAGGGATAGGAAGTTAAGGGAAATAATAAGTGGAAAAAGTGAGCTGTTTTGATCAGACTTAATTAATCTGGTAAGTGTAAAAGTTTGCAGTTTGAAGAATATACTTGTAACAGATAATAAAATAAAGCTATAAACAGAAAAATAAAATAATCAAAAGGTGTCTCTTATTGAAACGGCAATGAGTATCCAAGATAAATGGTTAATAGATGAGAATGCAATAATTTTTCGTAGAAATATTAAGTTTAACCCCCCTAAGGCTCCAATAATAGCGGAAAAGATGGCTGAAACAATGGTTAGTTTTCTAAGGGTTTCTGTAATTATTAAATATGAGACTAAAGTTAGGGGGGCTACTTTCTGAACTGTAGATAACAAAAATACTTGTGGTCATATAAGCCCTTCTATTACCTGGGGAAACCAGAAATGGAATGGAGCTCTGCCTATTTTTAGTAAGAGTGAAAATAAAATTAATGATAGTCTAATAAGTGTTATTGAAATAAATAGGAATCTTGAAGAAATTAATAAAGCTGATCCTATAGCTTGAATTAAAAAATATTTGAGTGCTGCTTCAGAAAAATAAGAATTTATTTTAAATGAAATGAGGGGAATGAAAGATATAAGGTTTAATTCAAGTCCAATTCAGACGCCAAATCAAGATGGCGATGAAATTGAGATTAAAATTCCTATAATTAAGAAAAAAAAAAAGATAAGATAAGATAGAGGAAATAAAATTAAAAAGAGAAAGGTAACATTTTCATTTACGGGGTATGAGCCCATTAGCTTAAGTTTAGCTTATCTTTTTATGGTTTTATATTATACGTTGATGTAAAGTGCATAAAAAGTTTTGATCTTTAAAGAAATGGTGCGATTCCATTACGTTTAATATAGGTAAGAAAATTACATTATTAGCTGTATCAGTGCTACCCTTTTATTCAGGCACTATATTTTAAGGGATAAAAAAATGAATGTGTTGAAAATATACAAAAAATTAAAAAATTAAATAACTAAATATAAACTGTATTGGTAAAAATTAATTTATAAAATTTAAAAAATAAAAAAATAAGCCTATAAATAAAAAAAAAAGATAAAAAGTTAAAGCAATAATTAGAACAGAAGTATAAATAAATTAAAAAAAATCGATACAAAAAATGGAGAAAAACAAAAGGAAAATAATAACCAAAATATTAAAAATATATTGAGAGGAGAGGGAGTTTAACTTCTAAAATATATTAATTTAATTAATTATATCCATAAATGAATATAAGTTATTAAATGACTTTATAGATGACCTTATTATAATACAATTAATTTGATTAAGACACATTTGGAAGATTTGTTAATACCTTAATGCTCTTCTCCGTTTAGAGAGAAGTCAGAGCATTAAGGTATTAACAATCTTCCACCTTATATCTCCTCTTTATATACATGTAGTCGCATATTTCTTGCTTTTTTTATGCCTGTTATCGTTAACAGTTCTTTCAATTAGGTAAAATGATTTATGCACTTTTCCTTTTGTTTTTATCTTTCTTTGTTATAATTTTCTTTTGGAGATAATTCGTTTATTATCTATTTTTAGCTTTTTTTACATCTTTACATGACGTTGGATTGATATATATACTTTACTTTAATATAACATTTATATAAACTAATTTTATAAAAATACAAGTTTATTGTTATTGATTTTTTACTAATTTTTATTGTTCTTTATTATAAGAATATTTGATTTTGGTTTAGGTTTTATGAGATATTTGATATTGCATGAAAATTATTTTAGTGAGTAGAAAAATGATGAATTTTATATTCATTAGCTCTTGTTGTAATTAAACGTAATAATAGGTTAGTTCTCAGCATGTTAAATTATAGAAAATGTATGAAAATATGAGTTAGAAAATATTTTAGATCTAGTAAATTTTGTGCCAGCATCTGCGGTTATACTTAAAGTTCAAGTAAAAGTTTTATCGGTAAAAGTTAAATGAATTTAAACCTGTAATGTGTTATAAATGATAAAAGGTAAAATTAGGTTATCATTATGTAAATTGTGGATTTAAAATTGAAGCTAAAAAAGTTTGTTTAAAAACTAGGATTAGATACCCTATTATTCAAATTTGAATTTTTTAAGCCCGGTTAGTAGTAGTTATTTACTTAAAAACTAAAAGATTTGGCGGTAGTTTAATCCATTCAGAGGAATTTGTTTTTTAATCGATAAACCACGAAGTATCTTGCTTATTCTAGAGAAGATTAGTTTGTATACCATCATTATAAGGTAATTTCAACAGAAAAAATTGCTTAAATTAAGTAATAAAAGCTTAAGAAAATTAGATCATGGTGCAGCTTATGAATAAGTTAAAATGAATTACAATAAATTTTTTTAGACGGATTTACAGGGTAAGCACTGTAATGAAGGAGGATTTGATTGTATTTTAAGTTTAATAAGCTTACAAGACAGAGGCTCTAAATTATGTACATATCGCCCGTCGCTTTCATTTATAAGTGAAATAAGTCGTAACATAGTAGATGTACTGGAAAGTGCATCTAGAATTAGTATCAAAGTAAAGCTAAACTAGAATAGCGTTTCACTTACGTTGAAAAGAATTTCCGTGCAAATCGGTTTACTTTGATTTAATTTATAACTTGTTAAAACGGTTTTTGTTCATATAAAATGTTAAGAAAAATAATTTTAAAATGTTAGGGAAAGTAATTTTTATAAAAAATAAAGTTTAACTATAGAGTACAAGTACTGGAAAGGAAAGTTAAAAACTGAATATTTGAATATAGTAAATTTAAATATTTGTATTTTGTGTATCAAAGAAAGTTTATATAATTTAATTATGTTAGGTTTCTCGAAATAAATGTAGCTAACTAAAGATATAAATTTTCGTGGAAAATAGATTTGTAATTTTTAGTTAATGATGAAATGTCAATCGAAATTTATTATATCTAGTTCTTTCTTAGTGAATTTAATTCTGCTTTTGTAATCAGAAAGTGTAAAAAGTAAATGTAGGAGGGATTAGCTTCTTATAAATTGAGTTAGTAAATAGTTAATGTTAAAAAGTATTTTAAGTTAGGCTTAAAAGTGGCTATTTTAGTAAAGTGTTTTAACTAAGATCATTTAAATGATAAAAATTTATGTAAACTTTTATTTTTAGGAGAGAATAATTTAAAATAATGTATGTTTAGATATAATGATTTTATTAGTAAAAAATAATGTTAAAAAAAATATTGTAATAAAAATCGATTTTTATTGAAGTGAGGTAAATACAAAGGAACTCGGCAAATAATTTCTTTGCCTGTTTATCAAAAACATGTCTGTTTGTAGATATAAAAAGTCTGGCCTGCCCACTGATAGTTTTTAAAGGGCCGCGGTAATCTGACCGTGCAAAGGTAGCATAATCGTTAGTTTTTTAATTGAAATCTTGTATGAATGGTTGAACAAAAGAATAACTGTCTCTGTATTTTTATTTGAATTTAACTTTTAAGTGAAAAGGCTTAAATATTTTAAAAAGACGATAAGACCCTGTAAAGCTTAATATACCTAAGTGTTAGATTAAGTTAATATATAAAAATTTAAGATGAAAGGCTTATTTTGTTGGGGCGACAATGATAAAATGTTTGTTAACTGTTTATGTTAAAAGACAAAAATAAATGATTAAAAAATAAATGATCCTTAAATAAAGATTAAGAGTTTAAGTTACTTCAGGGATAACAGCGTTATTTTTCTTGAGAGTTCATATCGAAAGAAAAGTTTGCGACCTCGATGTTGAATTAAAATTTCTATATAATTGCAGCAGTTATAATAGAGGGTCTGTTCGACCTTTAAATTTTTACATGATTTGAGTTCAGACCGGCGTAAGCCAGGTCGGTTTCTATCTTTTAATAATAAAAAGTTATTTTAGTACGAAAGGATTAAATAATTAAAATTATTTTATTAATTGGAAGACTATTTTGGCAGATGATATGCGTTGGATTTAGGATCCTATAAGATAGAGTATTCTATAAATAGTTAAGTGATAAGTAATTGCTTTGTGTCTTTAATTGTTGTGGAAATTGTTAATTTTTTGGTATTGATTGTATGTGTTTTAATTGGTGTAGCTTTTGTAACTTTATTAGAACGTAAAATTTTGGGATATATCCAGATTCGTAAAGGTCCTAATAAAGTTGGATATATAGGTATTTTGCAGCCATTTTCTGATGCTGTAAAATTATTTACTAAGGAACAAACAGTTCCTACTATATCGAATTTTTTGGTTTATTATATATGTCCTGTTTTTAGTCTTTTTATTTCTTTGGTGGTTTGAGTTGTGTTACCTTATGAAACTGGATTAGTAAGATTTGATTTAAGTATTCTTTTTTTTCTTTGCTGTTTAAGTATAGGTGTTTATTCAACTATGGTTGCGGGGTGATCTTCTAACTGTAAGTATTCTCTTTTAGGAAGATTACGAGCTGTAGCTCAAACTATTTCTTATGAAGTAAGGTTGGCTTTGATTTTATTGTCTTTTGTTGTCTTGGTTGGTGGATTTAATTTGGATTTGTTTAATAAATATCAAAGTGATTTTTGGTTTATTGTTATTGGCTTACCATTAGGGTTGGTTTGATTTAGATCTTGTTTGGCTGAAACTAACCGTACTCCTTTTGATTTTGCTGAAGGGGAGTCTGAATTGGTTTCTGGATTTAATACTGAGTATGGGGCCGGAGGGTTCGCTTTAATTTTTATGGCAGAGTATTCTAGGATTTTATTTATAAGAGTATTGTTCGTAATTCTTTTCTTAGGTGGGAGTTTATTTAGGGTTTTATTTTACTTAAAAAGTGTTATGATTGCATTTATTTTTGTGTGAGTTCGTGGAACTCTCCCACGGTTTCGTTATGATAAGTTAATGTATTTAGCTTGAAAAAGGTATTTACCTCTATCAATTAACTATTTAATTTTTTTTTTAGGATTAAAGATGTTTTTATTTAGTTTAATTTATAACTAAATTAGTATATTGATTAAGTTTTAATTAGAATTTACAATTATTAAGAAATATTTTCTTATTTTATGTTTTCAAAACATTTGTTTTAATTTAAACTAAATAATCATTTAAGTATATTATCTCATCAGATAAGTATTAATGGGTTGATAATGTAGAACGAGAAATATAAAATTGTAAGAACTTGGCCAGTTAAAATATAAGGGTCTTCAACTGGCCGGGCTCCAATTCATGTTAAAAGTATAACGATTACAACGAAGGTTCAAAATAAAACTTGATTAATTGGATAAAATGCTAGTCTTTGAAACTTTGAAGTATGTGTAAATGGTAAAATTATTAAGATAGCTACGGAAGCACCTAGAGCTATAACCCCTCCTAGTTTGTTAGGAATAGATCGTAAAATAGCATAAGCAAATAGGAAGTACCATTCAGGTTGAATATGAGGAGGAGTAACTAAAGGGTTGGCTGGAATAAAATTGTCAGGGTCACCCAAAAAGTAAGGAGCCAGTAAGGTTAGAAAGATTAATCCAGTCAATATAACAATAAATCCAACAATGTCTTTAAATGTAAAGTATGGGTGGAAAGGTACTTTATCTATTTGTCTTGAGATTCCTAAAGGGTTGTTAGCTCCTGCCTGATGGAGAAACAAAATATGAATTATTGAAAAAGCTGCTGCAATAAAAGGCAAAATAAAGTGGAATGAAAAAAATCGAGTTAAAGTAGCATTATCAACAGAAAATCCACCTCAAATTCATTGTACTAAATCTGTTCCAATAATAGGAATTGCAGAGAAAAGGTTAGTAATAACTGTTGCTCCTCAAAAAGATATTTGACCTCAGGGTAAAACGTATCCTAAAAAGGCAGTTGCTATAATTATAAATAAGATAACTACACCTACTATTCACGCATGTAAATTTATGTAGGATCTAAAATAAATTCCTCGTCCGATATGAATGTAGAGGCAAATAAAGAAAAAAGAGGCCCCATTAGCATGTAAGGTTCGTAAAAGTCATCCGTAATTTACGTCGCGACAAATGTGGACTACACTTGAAAAGGCTAGGTTAATATGAGCTGTATAGTGTATAGCTAGAAACAGTCCTGTTAAAATTTGAACTACTAAACATAAGCCCAAGAGAGATCCGAAGTTCCAGAATGTAGAAATGTTTCTCGGGAGTGGTATATCTACTAGTGCATTGTTTGCAATTTTAAATAAGGGGTGAGATTTACGTAAAGGTGTTGTCATTTATTCTTGTCTAAGACGTAATGGTCCTTTAAATAAGTTAACAATTTTAACCACAATAATTAATATTAAAAGTAAATAACAGATGATGAAAATAGTAAAGTTTATAGAAGGAATATTATAGATTCATCTAATGGTAAAAGGGATTGAGTTAGAGATTGAAAAAGAGGATCAAGGTAGTGAAGATGAACTTGAGATTAAAAATGGATCAAAAATGATAAATAAAAAAGAGAAAAAGAGTGAAACTAAAGTAATCACAATATAAAGAGTTGAGGGGATGAACGCTTCATTAGAGGCAATTGAAGCTACATAAATAAATAAAACTAGCATTCCTCCTAGAAAAATAAGAAACAGAATATAAGAGAATCAAAATGAGAATCTTGATAAACCTAGCGTAATGGAAATAAGCAGAGTTTGAATAAGAAGAATTAATCCTATGGCCAGGGGGTGAGAAAGTTGGGTAAATAAAATTGAAAATCTTAAAAGTATTGGTAAAGTTAATAATAAAATAACAGAGAATAGTTTATAAAAATATTAATTTTGGGAATTAAAGATAAAGAGTTTCTTTTTCTCTGAAGTTTTAAGAAACAAAAAGTTCATTATTGGTTTACAAGACCAAAGTTTTATTTTAAACTATTAAAACGGATAAACTAATGATAAATTTAAACTTATTTACAATGTTTGTTTCATTATTCATGATTTTCTGTGGGCTGTGGGGATTCATTTCTTATCATAAGCATTTGTTGAATTCTTTACTAAGTCTTGAATTCATAATATTAGGTATTTTTTGGTTACTAAGAATTAGTATATCTATAGTAGGGAGAGAAATTTATGTTGGATTATTTTTTTTAACTTTGGCCGTGTGTGAGGGTGCTTTAGGTTTGTCTTTGTTAGTATTGATTGTCCGAAGACATGGAAATGATTATTTTAAGAGGTTTAATGTTTTAGAGTGTTAAAATTTTTATTGCCTGTAATTGTATTGATAAAATTTAAGAATGATTGAAGGATAATTCAAATAAGGTTAGGATTAATTAGTTATTTAGTTGGTATTAATTGCTTTCATAATATATATATATATAGATTGGGATTTAGTTTAGGTATGGATTATATTTCTTTTATTATAATTTATTTAAGTGTATGAATTATGTATATAATTTTTATTGCTAGAAATAAAGTAAAAGAAATAAACAAATTTTATTCTATATTTGTTCTTGTAAATTTGTTTTTGCTACTAAGATTAATAATTACATTTTCGTCGTTAAATTATTTATTGTTTTATATTAGTTTTGAAATGTCTTTAATTCCTACTTTAATTTTAATTTTAGGATGAGGATATCAGCCTGAACGTATTCAGGCTGGAGTTTATATGCTTTTTTATACTTTAACTTTATCTCTTCCTTTACTTGGGTCATTATTGTATTTAAGTTATAGAGAATGTAGTCTGGTTATTTTATTGATAAAACCTTTTGTAAGTGACAATTATGGTTATATAATTTGATATTTTTTTAGTATTATAGCTTTTTTGGTAAAGTTGCCTATATATATATTTCATTTGTGGTTACCTAAGGCTCACGTTGAAGCTCCGGTTGCTGGTTCTATAATTTTGGCTGGGGTTTTACTTAAGCTAGGGGGTTACGGTTTAATTCGTATTTTAATTGTATTTCAAAAAGTTAGAATAAAATTTTCTTGGTTGTGAGTAAGTATTAGTCTTTTAGGTGGAGTAATTATTAGTTTAGTTTGTTTACGACAGGTGGATATAAAATCTTTGATTGCTTATTCTTCAGTTGTTCATATAAGTCTTGTTTTATGTGGATTAATTGTTTTTAGCTGGTGAGGATTAATAGGAAGAGTAGTAGTTATAGTGGGCCATGGACTATGTTCTTCTGGTCTTTTTTGTTTAGCTAATATAGTGTATGAGCGTGTTGGCAGACGAAGTCTTTTGATTAGTAAAGGTTTATTAAGGTTTATACCTAGAATAGGGTTATGATGGTTTTTACTAAGAGTGAGAAATATAGCTGCTCCACCTTCTTTAAATTTACTTGGGGAGATTAATCTTATTATCAGCTTAATTAGTTGGAGAAAGTTAAGTTTATTAGGGTTAGCTTTTTTATCTTTTTTTAGGGCTAGATATAGACTTTATATATACAGTTTAAGTCAGCATGGAGTATTTTTTACAGGGTTATATTCATGTAGATCAGGAAAAGTTCGTGAATATTTAGTGTTGTTTTTACATTGATTTCCTTTAAATATATTAATTTTAAATGTGAATTTAGTTAGAGGGGTCTAATTTTGTTTTATGAATTAGTAATTTTAGAGTTTACAATTGAAAATAATGGTTTGAAATATATATATACATATTGTTAGAATACTATTTTTGGGATTAAGTTCTTTTGTTTGTGGTTTGATTTTTTTTATCAAAGCTTTTAGAAGGGTAGTTGATATTATTGAATGGGAAATTGTTTCTTTAAATTCTTCTTCTATCTGTTTTGTCATGATTTTTGATTGAATTTCTATATTGTTTATATCTTTTGTCTTGTTAATTTCAAGAAGTGTAATGTATTATAGAGGGAGATATATAAGTGGGGATAAAAATTTTAATCGGTTTATATATCTTGTCTTGGCTTTTGTGTTTTCTATAATGATAATGGTTTTAAGTCCTAATTTAATTAGTATTCTTTTAGGGTGGGATGGGTTAGGTCTCGTCTCTTATGCTCTTGTAATTTTTTATCAAAATGAAAAATCCGCTAATGCTGGAATATTAACTGTATTATCAAATCGTGTAGGTGATGTAGCTATTTTATTAAGTATTGGTTTAATAGTAAGGCTGGGGAGATGAACTTTTTTTTATTATAGATATTATATTTTAGATAAAAATTGAGTTTTAATAAAGTTTTTGGTGATACTAGCCGCGATAACTAAAAGTGCTCAAATTCCGTTTTCTGCTTGATTACCAGCAGCGATGGCTGCTCCAACTCCTGTATCTGCTTTAGTTCACTCATCAACTCTTGTAACAGCTGGTGTTTATCTTATGATTCGGTTCAGGTCTGCTCTAGAAGGGTCTAAGATCCAAAGTATGTTGTTGATTATTTCTTGTTTAACCATGTTTATAGCAGGATTAGGAGCTAATTTTGAATGTGACTTAAAAAAAATTATTGCTTTATCAACTTTAAGTCAATTAGGGGTAATACTTAGAATTTTGGCTTTAGGTTATCCTGATCTTTCTTTTTTTCATCTCTTAAGTCATGCATTATTTAAGGCCTTGTTATTTATGTGTGCAGGGGTTTTAATTCACAGGGTAAATGGTTATCAGGATATTCGTTATATGGGTTGTTTAATTAAGTTTATACCTTTAAGAGTTTCTTACATAACGGTAGCAAATTTAGCTTTATGTGGATTTCCTTTTTTAGCTGGATTTTATTCTAAAGATATAATTTTAGAAGTTGCTTTTTTAAGGTGAATTAATTTTATTTCTTTAATTTTATATATTTTAGCTACTGGTCTTACTGTAAGTTATACATTACGTTTAATTTATTTTAGGCTTAGTGGGGGTTTTAACTTAGGTTCAATAACAAATGTAAGAGATAGGGATAGTATTATAACAAATTCAATGACTTTATTAGGATTCAGAGCTGTAATCATGGGTTCTGTCTTATCCTGATTATTATTTCCTGAACCTTATATAATTTGTTTAAGTTTTATGATAAAGAATTTAGTTATTATAATTAGAGTTTTAGGTGGGTTTATAGGTTATATATTAAATCTAGTTAATGTAAATTATAATTTAAAGTCTTTAGAAAGTTATGAATTAGTAGTATTTTCGGGTTCTATATGGTTTATACCTTTTTTAAGAACTAAAAATTTGAGAAGAGTATATTTGAGAAGAGGAGAAGCAGCAGAAAAATTAATGGATAAGGGGTGATATGAATATTTGGGTGCTCAAGGATTATACTATTCCTTTTCAAAATTATTTTATATTTTAAATGAACTTCAAATAAATAGAATTAAGGTGTTTATAAAAATATTTATTATTAGTGTAGTAATTGTATTATTTTTTATTTATATTTAATTTACATAATTCATATTTAGAATATTGTGTTGAAGCCACAAAAGAGGTAGCTTACCTGTAAATAACTTAAATAGTTTAATTAAAAATATAAATTTGTGGCGTTTAGGATGTAATTTTTTACTTTAAGTAGTTTTTAGAAAAATATTTTCAGTTTTGCAACGAAAATGCAACGTGTTAAGTTACACCATAAAAACTAGGAATATAAACGGAATTTAACCGCTTATTAGAAAGTTAGAAGCTTTCGGTCTTGGCATAATATTCCTTCTTGATAGGAAAGTCTTATTCAATTTTATCATTAACAGTGATATACCTCTATTTTGGTTTCTATCAAAATTAGAAGGCAGTAAGCCTAAGGGTTAGGTCGAAACTAAATGCAATTTTTCGCTTTCTAATTAATTATTGGCATGTAAAACTAGTTAAATTAACTCTTCATGAATGCAACTCATACGTCATAAATATTGACTATAGTCTTATGTTCATTCTAAAGCTCCCTGGGATCATTCATAATAAAGTCCTAATAGAAGAATAAACAAGAATGTAAGTCTTGTAAAAAATCATGAAAAAATGTTTGTTATATTAAATGTAGAAGCGATAGGTAAAAGCAGTGTGATTTCTACGTCAAAGATCAGGAAGATTACTGCAATTAAAAAGAATCGTAAAGAAAATGGAAGCCGAGCTGATCCTTTAGGATCAAACCCACATTCGTATGGAGAATTTTTTTCTCGATCTATAATTGTTTTTTTGGCCAATAGGCTTGATAAGACTATAACTAAAAATGCGATCATAAAAGTGATAATTGATATAATTAAAACAGTAAAGATTACTTTTTCTAATCTTTTAGTCCTTATGATTGGAAATCAAATATACTTAATATACTAAAAAAGTTATCCTCCTCATCAGTAAATAAAGATGTAAAGGAAAAGTCAAACTACATCTACGAAGTGTCAATATCAAGCTGCTGCTTCAAATCCTAAATGATGGTTAGATGAGAAGTGGCATTTATACAGTCGGAAGAAACATACTGATAAAAATGTGGTTCCGATAATTACGTGTAAGCCATGAAACCCTGTGGCTACAAAAAATGTTGATCCAAATACGGAGTCTGCAATAGTAAAAGGTGCTTCAATATACTCGAAGGCTTGTAAAAGAGTAAAATAAACACCAAGAATGATAGTTAACCCTAATCTCTGAATTGCTTGATTGTGGTTAGATTCTATAATTGCATGATGAGCTCATGTTACAGTTGCTCCTGAAGATAGAAGGATTGTTGTATTCAGAAGAGGAATTTGGAACGGGTTAAATGGTTGAATTCCTAAAGGGGGCCAGTATATCCCAATCTCTACTGTGGGAGATAGTCTTCTATGAAAAAAAGCTCAGAAGAAAGAGAAAAAGAATAATACTTCAGATAAAATAAATAAAATTATTCCTCAACGTAAACCTTTTATAACTATAATTGTATGAAGTCCTTGATAAGTTCCTTCTCGAGTAACATCCCGTCATCATTGAATTATCGTTAAAATGGTTGTAACAAATCTTAAAAGTAAAAGGTTTATATTATACTGGTGAAATCACTTTACTAGTCCTGTCGTTAATATCATAGCTCTAATTGAGCCTGTAAGTGGTCATGGACTTATGTCTACTAGATGATAAGGGTGAAAGCCGTGAGTTGATGTCATTAGTTAATTTCTCCTGTATAAAGAGTTCTTAGTACTGCAAATACATAGGATTGAATAATTGCAACGGCAGATTCTAAAATTAGTAATAAAATTTGAGCTAAAAGAAGAAGTAATACTAGTAGAGTTGATAGAGCCGGTCCTGTTCCTCCTAATAAGGTAAGAAGTAAGTGTCCAGCAATTATATTGGCGGCAAGTCGTACTGCTAGGGTTCCAGGTCGGATAACATTTCTGATTGTTTCAATTAACACTATAAAGGGTATAAGGGCAAATGGGGTTCCTTGGGGAACAAGGTGGGCAAATATGTGCTTTGTATGATTAATTCATCCAAATAATATTAATGTAAATCATAGGGGCAGGGATAAAGATAGTGTTATTGCTATATGTCTGGATCTGGTGAATACATAGGGTAAAAGTCCTAAAAAGTTGTTGAATACAATAAGTGAAAAAATAGAAACAAATAAAATAGTTGATCCAATATGTGATGGCAAAAGTAATGCTTTAAATTCTTTATGTAAAGTAAGGTTAATTTTGCTTCATAATATAGATCATCGGCTCGGGGAGGCTCAGTATATGTAAGGGATAAATAAAAGTCCTAAGATTGTGGATAACCAGTTAGTTGAAAGGTTAAAGATTCTAGAAGAAGGTTCAAAAATTGAGAATAGATTAGTTATAATGTTCAGACTTTAAATTTTAGATCTTTTTTTCTTAAACTATGTTCTTTTTTTTCAAATGGCTTAATAAAATAGTTTATTATAAAAAATACGAGTAAAGTTGATAAAAAGAATAAGAATAAAAACAGTCAATAAAGTGGGGCTATTTGAGGCATTAAGAAATATCTTTACAGATAATTTATGCGTGACAGGCATATGTTATGATTTTAACTAATTTCTTAACTAGAAGTAGTCGTAATACTATTTTAGATTTAAAAGATCTACACTTCCTTTCAGTCATCTAGTTAATCTTCTGTAGATAAAGAAATTCAGTTTAAGAATGAGTCAATGGAAATACTTTCGATGACAATAGGTATAAATCTATGGTTAGCTCCACAGATTTCGGAACATTGACCATAAAATAATCCTGGGCGGTTAATTAAAAACCTCGTCTGATTAAGTCGTCCAGGGATGGCGTCAGCTTTTACTCCAAGAGAAGGAACAGTTCATGAATGAATAACATCTGCTGCTCTAATTAGAACCCGAATTTGAGTATTTATGGGGAGAACTGTTCGGTTATCAACGTCTAGAAGTCGAAATCCAGAATCTCTGAGTTCGTTAGTCGGAGTTATATAAGAATCGAATTCTAGATGTAGGAAGTCTGAATATTCATAGCTTCAGTATCATTGATGCCCAATGGTTTTAAGGGTTAAAGAAGGTGAATTAACTTCATCAAGAAGATAAAGTAGACGTAGAGAGGGTAAAGCAATAAAGATAAGAATAATGGCCGGGATTGATGTTCAAATTACTTCAATTTGCTGGTTTTCTAGTATATAACGATTAATAAAAGAATTAAAGAATAAGGTTGACATAATATATCCTACAAAAGTAACAATTAACACTAATACAATTATAATGTGATCATGAAAAAAGATTAATTGCTCTATAAGAGGAGAAGCTCTATCTTGGAGACCTAAATATGCTCATGTTGCCATAAGTAATTCTAAAAGAAATTAACTTTCTTGGTAGGAGCTTAAATCCTATACATATTATCTGCCATTTTAGAAGCTAGTAATTAGAGGGATTTCCATATAAGAGTGGTCAGCTGGAGGATATGGATGTTCTCATTCAATAGATGATGGTAGGAACGGTCTAAAAATAACTTGTCGGTTAGCCGTGAAAGCTTCTCATGTAATTATAAGGAAGCCTAGTGCAGCTACAAATGAAATTATTCTCCCTAAAGAAGAAATAATATTTCATGTTGCATAAGCGTCTGGATAATCCGAGTAACGTCGTGGCATTCCATTTAGTCCTAAGAAATGCTGGGGAAAGAAAGTTAAATTTACTCCAATAAATGTAACTAAGAAGTGTATCTTGAGTCATTTAGGGTTTAGTGAAAGTCCTGTTATTAAGGAAAATCAGTGTGCAATACCGGCAAAGATCCCAAATACAGCTCCTATAGATAAAACATAGTGGAAATGGGCTACTACATAGTATGTATCGTGAAGAATTACATCAATTGAGGAGTTTGCCAGAACAACTCCTGTTAGGCCCCCTACAGTAAAAAGAAAGATAAACCCTAGAGCTCATAATAGTGATGGGGAAAAATTTAATTGGGATCCGTGAAGGGTTCTTAATCACCTAAAAATTTTGATTCCTGTAGGAATAGCAATGATTATTGTCGCAGAAGTAAAGTATGCTCGGGTATCAACATCCATTCCTACTGTAAACATATGGTGTGCTCAAACAACAAATCCTAAGATTCCAATAGCCAACATAGCGTAAATTATACCTAGTGTTCCGAATGATTCTTTTTTTCCTGATTCTTGTCTAACAATATGAGAGATTATACCGAATGCTGGTAAAATAAGAATGTAAACTTCAGGGTGACCAAAGAATCAGAAAAGGTGTTGGTACAATACTGGATCTCCCCCTCCTGCTGGATCAAAGAATGAGGTATTTAGGTTTCGGTCGGTAAGAAGTATTGTAATAGCTCCTGCCAATACTGGAAGAGATAGAAGAAGAAGAATTGCAGTAATAAATACTGCTCAAACAAAAAGTGGTATTTGGTCCATTGTTATTCCATACGATCGTATGTTAATTACGGTTGTTATAAAATTAACTGCTCCTAAAATCGACGATACCCCTGCTAAGTGAAGTGAAAAAATTCCTAAGTCTACTGATGCTCCTGCATGAGCGATTGCAGCAGCTAAAGGAGGGTAAACCGTTCATCCTGTACCAACACCTCTTTCTACTATACTACTAGTAAGTAATAAAGATAGTGAGGGCGGGAGGAGTCAAAATCTTATGTTATTTATTCGGGGAAATGCTATATCAGGTGCTCCTAATATAAGGGGAACAAGTCAATTTCCAAATCCTCCAATTATAATAGGCATAACTATAAAAAAAATTATTACAAAGGCATGAGCGGTAACTACTACATTGTAAATTTGGTCATTACCAATAAGTCTTCCTGGTTGGCTAAGTTCTGCTCGAATAATTAGTCTTAAGGAAGTTCCTACTATACCAGCTCAAGCGCCGAAGATAAAGTATAATGTACCAATGTCTTTATGATTTGTAGAGAATAATCATCGTTGCAT